CGATATACAATATACAAGTATATACAAAATATAAAAATAAGAAGATAAAATCGAAGGAAGACTAAAAACTTATCTATTCTTTTCTTTATTGTTAGAGCCATAGGCTGAATTATGGATTCTTGGGGTTGGATTGGTGAATCATTTTAGATTCCTTAGTTTCAGGCCATAGATCAAGCCAAGGGAAGGATCTCTTCTAGTCCTATCCTGTATATTGTCTTTTTCGTTCCCTGTTGTAATCAAAATTCATTTTCTTATTTGACTATATGACACGAGATTCTACGAGACGAGAATTTCTTTTTAATTTATGGGAAGAAACAACTATGTATCTTTTTGATGAGAATTGAAAGTTTGACATGAGAGAAACCTTTCTTTATATATTTTTTTTGAGGAAAAGATCCTATCATAATATTGAAATGATTCACCGGATTCCTCAAAAAGAGAATCCTTTCTTTTCAAGACTCACTCGTTTTTCATTAACATTGGATCATATGCTTTATTTGAATTCTGATGAGAAAGAAAAAAAAGAGTAAAATGATTTTTTCTTCATCGAATGACTATTCATCTATTACTTCATCGAATGACTATTCATCTATTAGTATTAGTTTTTCAGAAAATAGGGGCATAAAGAATCTATGAAAAAATATTGGTTCAATTCAATGTTGTCTAACAAGAAGTTAGAACATAAGTGTGGACTAAGTAAATCAATGGATAGTCTTGATGCTCTTGGACATACCAGTGGAAGTGAAGAAACTTTTCGAAAAGATGCGAATAAAAAGATTCCTAGTTGGGACAGTTATAGTTTCAGTAATATTCATTATCTAAATTATTTATTTGATAGCAGGAATCTTTGGAGTTTGATCTCTGATCATACTTTTTTAGTTAGAAATAGTAATGGTGACACTTATTCTGTATATTTTGATATTGAAAATCATATTTTTGATATTGACAATGTTAGTTCTTTTTTGAGTGAACTACCTAGTTATTTGAATAGTGGGTCTAATAGTAATAATTACTACTATTATTATTCCATGTATGATACTCAATCTAATTGGAATAATCACATTAATAGTTGCATTGATAGTTATCTTCGCTTTGAAATCAGTCTTAATAGTGACATTTACAGTGATATCGACAGTTACATTTCTAGTTTCATTTGTACGGAAAGTACAAGTAGTATTGAAAATGGAAATTCTAGTATCAAAACTAGTAGAAGTTATTTCAATAGAAGAGAAAAATCTAATGATTTCGATCTAAATACAAAATACAAACAGTTATGGGTTCAATGTGAGAATTGTTATGGATTAAATTATAAAAAATTTTTTAGTTCAAAAATGAATATTTGTGAATACTGCAGATATCATTTGAAAATGAGTAGTTCAGATAGAATTGAACTCTTTATAGATCCTGGCACTTGGGAGCCTATGGATGAAGATATGGTCTCTATAGACCCCATTGAATTTCATTCAGAGGAGGAACCTTATATAGATCGCATTTCTTTTTATCAAAGAAAAACGGGTTTAACTGAAGCTGTTCAAACGGGCGTAGGTCAACTAAATAGTATTCCCATAGCAATTGGAATTATGGATTTTCAGTTTATGGGAGGTAGTATGGGATCTGTAGTAGGTGAGAAAATCACCCGTTTGGTCGAGTATGCTACTAATCAATCTCTACCTGTTATTATTGTATGTGCTTCTGGAGGAGCACGCATGCAAGAAGGCAGTTTGAGCTTAATGCAAATGGCTAAAATATCTTCTGCTTCATATGATTATCAATCAAATAAAAAGTTATTTTATGTATCAATCCTTACATCTCCTACAACTGGTGGAGTTACAGCAAGTTTTGGTATGTTGGGAGATATCATTATTGCTGAACCTAATGCCTACATTGCGTTTGCGGGTAAAAGAGTAATTGAACAAACATTGAAAAAGACAGTACCCGACGGTTCACAAGCGGCTGAGTCTTTATTCCATAAGGGCTTATTCGACCCAATTGTACCACGTAATCTTTTAAAAGGTGTTCTGAATGAGTTATTTCAGCTACACGGTTTCCTTCCCTTGAATCAAGATTCAAAAAAAAAATAAGAAGAATATAGAAGTTCTTTTTATTTAGCGAGAACCCCCGGTTTTTCACTAGGAATCCCTTTTTTTTGTATAAGATTGGTTCAAATCGGAAACTCATAAGAAACTCTTTTCTATCTTTACCTTTCAAAACAAAAAAGGTGTTTTGAAAGGTAAAGATAGAAAGACGATGAAGATAAGGATGGGAGAAGAAGAATCTAATTTCTTAAAAAGGATTCTCATACATATTCGTGTCGAAAGAGGAATAGGTATACTTCATTGAGTTCTACATTCGTTATTGATTATTAAATACTTCATATTCATATTATCTTAATATTCTTTAGAATTCCTTTTTAATAGATTAATATTAATAATTAATAGATAGACTTATTAGAATATATCTTTATAATTAGAATTTATAATAGGTACAAATATGAAATTGAGGTACCCATTCTATGATAGATTTGAATTTTCCCTCGATTTTTGTTCCTTTAGTGGGCCTAGTCTTTCCGGCAATCGCAATGGCTTCTTTATCTCTTTATGTCCAAAGAAATAAGATTGTCTAAATACGATGAAATCTCATCAATTTATTTAAACACTAGATCATCATACAGATACTTTTTTTAATGTAATATGGTAGGATATATGATATTTGGCCTTTCCAAAAACAAAAGGAAGAGTTGTTTTGTTATGTATGCCGATGCATAATATACGGCATTAATGCATGTATATACGGTTATAGCTTAATCAATTAAATGATGAAATTCAAAATGATCAGCAAATCTTTTTTGAAAAATCTTTTCAATAGAAACTCAATGTATCTAATAAATTATTCCTAATGCTTTCTGTCGGAATGCTGCTAGTTGATGAAAGTTACTTCGGGATCAAGCAATAAAAGTCAAGTCAAATCCATTTGGGTTATTCTCTCAATTCCAATCGAATGCAACTGGATCTAGTATAGTATGAACTGGCGATCAGAACATATATGGATAGAACTTATAACGGGGTCTCGAAAAACAAGTAATTTTTGCTGGGCCTGTATCCTTTTTTTAGGTTCACTAGGATTCTTAGTGGTTGGAACTTCCAGTTATCTTGGTAAAAATCTGATATCCGTATTTCCGTCTCAGCAAATCCTTTTTTTCCCACAAGGGATCGTGATGTCTTTCTATGGGATTGCAGGTCTATTCATTAGTTCTTATTTGTGGTGCACAATTTCATGGAATGTAGGTAGTGGTTATGACCGATTTGATAGAAAAGAAGGGATAATGTCCCTTTTTCGTTGGGGATTTCCTGGAAGAAATCGTCGCATCTTCCTTCGTTTCTTTCTAAAAGATATCCAATCAATCAGAATGGAAGTGAGAGAGGGTCTTTTTCCTCGTCGTATCCTTTATATGGAAATCAAGGGTCAAGGAGCCATTCCCTTGACCCGTACTGATGAGGATTTGACTCCACGAGAAATTGAACAAAAAGCTGCCGAATTGGCCTATTTCTTGCGTGTACCCATTGAAGTATTTTGAAATGAACTGAAGAATCAATCTCAGTATGAGAGAAGGAACTTAATACATCTCAAAAAAAGTGGGAAGACGTATATGGAACAATAACTATTTTGTAGACGCATACACATGGCGTCTGGCTTAACTCTTTAGACTAGTAAAAGGTCTAATAAGTAAATAAAGTATAGATTCATCAAATATCCTAACATGTCTTTTGTTTTCGTAAAACAGAATTCCTCTTTTTAGGCCTTTGAATTGATATCCTCTCCCTGCGCTGCGGTTAGACAGTAAAATCTTTCAAATTGAAATGGAAAGAAAAGAATTAAAGAATCCAGTAGGGTTCGTCTTTAAATCCAAATTAGATTTGTTAGTTCAAATGGGTTTTTGAGTCTTCATTGAAAGGAATAAATGAAAGGGAAATCGGTTACAATTTTCCTAATTGTGATCTCTGGAATATGGAAATTACTCTTTTTTTCATTCGAAAAAATCCTTTCTTGTATGTTCTATTCTAGATTTCTAGATCCAAAGACTCAATTCTTACACAAAAACAAAAATAGGAAAAGATTCATAGGTTTGATACCTTCTTCTTGTTAGAGTTATAGGCTCTTGTTATATAATTCGTACTTCATAGAAATCTCAGATAGAATCGACCAATGAAACAGGTTCATTAACAATTCACATCACGGATCCAGAATGAAAAAAAAGAAAGCATTGGCTTCCCTCCCATATCTTGTGTCTATAATCTTTTTGCCCTGGTGGGTTTCTCTCTCATTTAAGAAATGTCTAGAAACTTGGGTTATTAATTGGTGGAATACTAGGCAATCCGAAATCCCTTTGAATGATATTCAAGAGAAAAATGTTATAGAAAAATTTATGGAATTAGAAGAACTATTCCTGTTGGACGAGATGATAAAGGAGTACTCAGAGACACATATGCAAAGGCTTCGTATAGGAATGCACAAGGAAACAATACAATTGGTCCAAAGACAAAATGAATCTCATTTCCATATCATTTTGCATTTCTCTACAAATATAATCTGTTTCGCTATTCTAAGTGGTTATTTTTTTCTGGGGAATGAAGAACTTTTCATTTTAAATTCTTGGATTCAGGAATTTCTCTATAACTTAAGTGATACAATCAAAGCTTTTTTGATTCTTTTAGTTACTGATTTATGGATCGGATTTCACTCGACCCATGGTTGGGAACTAATGATTGGTTTGATCTACAATGATTTTGGATTGGCTCAGAATGATCAGATTATATCTGGTCTTGTTTCCACTTTTCCAGTGATTCTAGATACAATTGTGAAATATTGGATCTTCCATTTTTTAAATCGTGTATCTCCTTCACTTGTAGTAATTTATCATTCAATGAATGAATAATTCATGAGATTCTTTGATATCAAGAAAATCATAACCTTTCTTTGTGTATAAAGAAATCATTTTTCAT